ACGAGCCTTGACCGGGCGGGGTAGGCAGAAGTTGATTCGGTAGATCGAATAGAAGTTTCAGCTACTGCTCGTGATAATGATTTTTATTAGCGAGATGTTGACTCTTACTTTGATTATGCAATAGATTTTGCTTATTCTCTTCTCACAACGTGCCTAGCTATTATGTTCTGACTCATGCATTTGCCGGTAAAGCACGTCCAAAGTGATGCGCGCTTCCATAGAAAAGAAAGAAGGACGCCCGCCTTCAACTCAACTCATCATATGGCTATGCTTATGCGAAGCTTAAGGTATGTAGTTGCTTATGCGAAGCATAAGGAAAGAGATTCCATTTGACTAAAATGTTTATGGGGTATTTTTACCATTCTTGCTCTAGGTCTATCCCTAAAGAGAAAGGACTTTTTTTAGTCTTGAATTTCAGGTTTAATAACTTAGCTGGATTGGTTACGCTGTCTACTAGAGTATGCTAGAGCTTGCAGGCCGAGCCTCCTCATTCTGCTATGCCCGGTGGTCTAAAGCACGGTTCAACTGCGGTGTGTAATGTGATGTCTGAATTGCCCATTAAGGGCTGACTCCGCCAGGCAAAGGCAAGAGGACCACTACTGTGATGTAACTGATGATCAGTGGACTCTTCTTCCTCTACTACTGAGACTGACCGACCTGCTAAGAGGTATGAAGTCGCTTATTAAAGCTTAAGGACTGATTTTCTCTATTAGAATAGAAAGAATTCTTAACCGCTTTCACACCTTTCCTTTTTTGAGAAGGTCTAAGATCTACCGACTGATCCGGGGAGTATACATAGTAAAAAAAAGAGTGCTTGCGGATCTAGTCTTCGACTTATGAGCGGATTCCCTTTACTCTAACAAGTAAGTAAGTAAAAACTACCTTACTCTCTTGAGTAAGCAAGTAAACTACCTTTAAGAAATTCCTATTATTGATTTCACGAGATAAAGCACTTTACAAGTCTATCAAGGAGCGACTGATCGAAAGCAATGGGATCTGAGACTGGATGGAGGAGCTGTGCCAATTCGATCAAGTAATTGAAGTGATAGTATTAGTTTAGACTCCAAGGCCTTTACGAGTGGAACCTTCTCACTCATAATTTTGGACTTAGTCTTTGACTCAAAAGCAGAGCTTATCTACGACAAGTCTCTTTTCTGGGCAGCAATTGGTTGATGAACCGGAAGCATTGAGGAAATTGGATACTAAGAGTAGTCTCAACGAAGTAGTAGAAGCGTTTTGGCTTTTTGACCCTCAGAACCTGGAACTGCAGCTCTATCTGAGCTCTCCTTTCTTTCTTTCTTCAGACCGGGCTAAGCCTTTAGGTTCTTTAAGTAGGTTGGGTAGCTTCTGCTATCCTCCTGCCAAGAGGCAAAGGTTGCTTGCTAACTCTCAGCCACGGAAGATTCAAGGACCGCATCATCTCAGGCATGGGTTCCTCCCCAGCCAAAGAATCGAAGGCGTATTGAGATAGTTGGGTCTTTCAACGGAAAAATCCCCTTCAACCCAGAGTCTGGGACCATCCTTAAGCAACTAAATACCTTAATGCAAGCAAGAGTTTGACTCTATCAAGTAAACTTCCATTCCTCACACTCTTTAAGCTTCTTCCCTTTAGCTTCAACCCGATTTACGTAAGTGTCTTCTGGGCTTGCGAGAGGGCTTTGACTACTGCCTTTCTGGTTTCAGGAGAAAGACGTAGGAGGTCGTACATCGAAATGATGGCAGGAATAGAATTGAGTCACCAGGTCATAGTCGAACGATTCGTTCAGACTAGGTGGATTGCTCCCTCTGGCGAGCTCTTTTCTTTTGTAGCTCCTCGCTGCTCTAGTAAGTATATAACTCCTATTAATGAAGCGCGCAGCACTCCGCGATCTCAGGGCTTGGAAGACCCTTCGCCAAAAGGCGTCGTTGCTTCTTTTTGCGTGACTACTGATAGTGATGACCTACTTCACTCCCCACCTTCTTACATCCGGCATTCTTCGGGATTTCACTTCGGCCTTCTCCCCTGTCTTCGTACCCGACTGGTGGATTTGAAATTGCTGGTATGCTTCGATCATCCAATTCGCGTATGATAAGAAATGAGAAATTCATGTATAGGCTATCGTAGATCGGCCTTTGCCAGGAAGTCCCATAAACCCTCGGAGGTAAAAAGACACCAGGAAGAACTGCCGCTCGCTACGTTCCCTCTAAGAGTGAAAGGCAGAGAGTTCTGGTCTCTCTTCTTGCGCATAGGACTTCTTTCTTTCATAGCCAGATAGATGGCACATTCCCAACTCTGATTAAGAAGGAATTTCTTCCCCTCCTAGATAGAACAGGCTCGTAGGCAATTCAAACATTTGGACTCCTGCGTATCCCTTTAAAAAGACTCCGGGAAAGAAGAAAGATAGCTTAGCTAAAAAAGGCTAAGGAAGCTCTTCTTCTCAAGGCCTAAGGGGCAAAGGGAGATTCATCTTGGGCTTCAATCGGCTTTGAACCGGCCTAGGTAGTTCCCATCGTACCATCC